CATATTGTACTAAAAGACAAAATGGCTGAAAAAAAGCTGGGAACTGTAAATTCTTGAATAAACATTTGTTTTTTTGTTAATTTTTTATTCAATTATGATGTTAAATTGCAAGTTTAAAGGTGACTATAAGTTAAAAATTTTCAAAGTCTAAAAAATTTAATTTTAACTTTGAAGGCTATAAGTTTATTGTATTTAACTTAAGACTTTATTTAATTAAGTTAATACAATAAACAAGAAAGGACTAGTTGAATTTGTGATTATTATAAAAATTAATTTTATTTTTAAAGATGGTGAAATATTTCATTTGACTATTCTTGACGACGCAATTATTATAGCCACAGAAGATTTAAGATAAAAAAACAATGTAAAAATTGAAAAAATAATAGCTGTAAAAGTAATTAGAGGAATTGACTCTCATGTTTTTTTAATTACTAATCATTTAGGAAGAAACCCTAAGAACGGAGGGAGACCTGCTAAGGATATTAAGAAACTAAAAAAATACAGTTTAATATTTATTTTGTTTGATTTAATTTGGATAATTCATTTAATGTTAAATAAAGATATAAATTTAATCACTAAAAAATTAATTACAACATAACATCTAAAAAAAATAAAAAACAGGAATACTGATTCTATTATTCTCATTAACATTCATCCAATATTATTAATAGAAGAAAAAATTATTATTTTTGGTAAAGAAGATTGGGTGATTCCTCCTACGCTTCCTATAATAATATTAATAAAAGCAATTCAAGTAATAAATGAGAATCATGATGAGAATAAAATAAATAAGGGAACCAATTTCTGTCAAGTTAAAAATATAAATATCCCTAGAAAGGAAAATTTTCTTACAATGGGGGGAGTTCAAGAATGGAGGGGGGCCATTCCACTTTTTAAAATTAATGCTAATGGGGGGACAATAGCATTAATTAAAGAAGTTTCATTGTAAAAAATTATACTTATTCTGACAGCGAAGAGGAAAATGAGAGAGCCTATCGCTTGAATTATAAAATATTTTATTCTTCTTTCTGTTCTTAAAATAGTTTTCTCGTGTAAAATAATGAAAATAAAACTTAGGAGGTTAAGTTCTATTCCTATTCAGATTATTATTCAAGAAGATGCTGATAAGGAAAAAACAATAGAGATTCTGTATAGGGGGAATAATATATACATATATTTTTTAATTAGAAAAAAAGAATACTTATAGTTGAATTATGAATCCAAAAGCTTAAAATTAGCTTATTTTTCTATATTTGGGTGTAATCATATGAATTTTTGAAATTCAAGATTTTAATTGAAATTAAAAAATATAAGAAGAGTTTAAAAAAACATGATTTATTACATCAAAATAACCCTTTTTCAGGCATCTTCTTGTTTTTTCAATTTTTTTTAAATTGTATTAAATAACCAAAAAATGTTGACTAACATCAGAAATTAAAATTACTTTGCAAATTCTTTTAAAAATTTTTTTTTTTACTGAATTTATTAAATTTAAAGATTTTTCATACTAAAGTTACAAATTACAAAGAAATTCATATTCACAAAATTAATTTAATAAATATTTTTAACCACTTTTTGGAAAGCTTAACATTGGAATTGTTAAAATAACAAGTATATTTTAATCAAAAAAAACTATGTTTTTAGGACACTTTTTTTAGAAAAAAATCAAAAAAAAAAAAAAAAAATCTGAAGATTTTATTTTAGAAGTATTTTTTAATGTGTAAAAATTGTTATTTTTATACAAGGATATATATAATAAATGTTTAATATATATATTCTAAAGTATATATGTATATATTAACTCCTACTCTTAACAATAGAGTAGGAGTTATATATATATATAATTATATATGTATATATCTATTATTATATATATGTATATATACATATACATATATTATATATATATATATTATATATATATATATTTATTATTATATATATACACGTATGTGTGTATATATATTTACATATATATATACACACATACGTATATATATTATATATATATATATAATATATATATATATATATATATATATATACACATATATATATATATGTGTATATTATAATTATTATATATATATATATACAAATATCCAAATATGTTTTTATAACAGAAGCTACGAATTATTCATATAAATTATGTTTAATATATATTTATACTATGAAATAATTAGATAAAATGTGCTATAATCGGACTCTTCAGTTTTAAAGTGAAAAAAAAAAACTGAAGAGTCATACTTTAAGAGTAAAGAGGATTAATGTATTAGAATTGAAGTCTGATTAAAAGTTGTATAAATTTACGGTATAGCTTTAATGTTAATTTATATTTTTTGGTTATATAATATATTTTATTTTGGTATTTATAATTTCTTGTTTCTTTTATTTACATGTCAGTTATCGCTTGCATATTTTAAAATCTTTCCGACAGTAAATATTTTTAATTATGAAAGAAATTTCGAATTAGAAATTGACTTTAGAATTAACTAATTTTGTGCCAGCAGTTGCGGTTAAACAATAAATTCAGAGAAATTACAAAATAATATTAATTATAATGAATAAACAGAATAAAAATATTTAATTTTAAGGTAAAATTTTTAATTTGATCTAATGTTCAACTTTATAAATTGAGAAATTATTAGTTAAACCAGGATTAGATACCCTGTTATTTTTATGTAAATTTTTGGAGTAGTAAAAGTTACGATCTCGAAACTCAAAAGATTTGGCGGTACTTTATCTTATCAGAGGAACCTGTTTATTAATTGATATTCCACAATTATTATTTACTTTTATTAAATTACTTGTATACCGCTGTCATGAGTATATTAAGAAATTTTATTTTCTGTGGTTTTTATGAAATTTATGTTAGGTCAAGGTGCAGTATTTAAAAGAAAAAAATGGGTTACACTAAATATTATGGATGGAATTAGTTAAATTGAATACTAAGAAAATTGGATTTGAAAGTAAAAGAATTTATAAAAATAATATGAATAAAGATTCTAAAGTATGCACACATTGCCCGTCACTCTTGTTTAAAGCAAGATAAGTCGTAACATAGTAGATGTACCGGAAGGTGTATCTGGAATTAAATAGAGTAAATAGCTAATATATAAGTTTATTATTTACATTAATAGGATACTGAGAGGTTTTACTTTAATTAAATTGACAATTTAATAGTAAAGTGAATTATTAATTATTAGTATATAAACTGTAAGGGGGGGACTTACAGTTTATAATTTAATAAAAGATTTTTTATTGTACCTTTTGTATCAGGGTTAATTTAAAGCTTATTTTTAGAAAAATTTCTCGAAAAAAAAAGATTTAAGCTAATTATGCATTTAATGTGTAAAAATTATTTGTTATTTTAGTTTAGATTCGAAAAGAATATAGATTTTTTATATCTAGTTACTTTATTTTTAATTTAATTAAGTTAATTTAAGTATGTGATTATTCAAATTAAAAATTTTTATAAGGATAAGCTTGTGAAATTTATAGTAGTTGGGGGACTACTATTTAATTTGTTTGCTTAGTATTAGCAATTTATTTAATATGTAAAAATTAATTTAATTATGATAATAGTTTAAAGATAACTCTAATGGGGGATTAAAGTTATTTAATAAAACAATTATTTTAAAAAAATAATGGTTAAATTAGTAGAATAAAAAATAATAATTAAGAACTCGGCAAACTTAATTTTCGGCTGTTTATCAAAAACATTTCTGTGAGAAATATATTTTTGGTATCACCTGCTCAATGCTTTTTAGTAAATAGCTGCAGTATTTTGACTGTACAAAGGTAGCATAGTCATTAGTCTTTTTATTGGAGGCTTGTATGAATGGTGGAACGTAAAATTAACTTTTTTATTTTTATGAATTTTGAATTTAATTTTTAAGTAAAAAAGCTTAATTAATTAAGAGGGACGATAAGACCCTATAGAATTTGAAAATGAATTTGGTAAAGTTATTTTTTGGTTGGGGTGACTAGAAAGTAACTTTTCTTTTTTTATTACTGATGAGTAATTTAAGGATCTTAAAATTTAGATAAAAAGATTAAATTACCTTAGGGATAACAGCATAATTTTTCTTTAAAGATCATATTTGTAGAAAAGATTATGACCTCGATGTTGAATTAAAATTATATTTAGGTGTAGATATTTAAGTATTAAGTCTGTTCGACTTTCAATTTTTACATGATTTGAGTTCAAACCGGCGTGAGCCAGGTTGGTTTCTATCTTCTTATTTAATTTTAATTTAGTACGAAAGGATTGATTAAATTAATTTTTATTATTCTTTCTTTATGTAAAATTATTTTGTCTATTTTGGCAGACGAATGTGTTAAGTTTAGAATTTATTTATGTAATTTTACAAATAGAAATATTTGTTAATTTTATTTCTTGTTTTTTTATACTCTTACTTTCTTTGTTGGGAGTAGCTTTTTTAACTCTTCTTGAACGTAAAATTTTAGGGTATCTTCAACTTCGTAAAGGCCCGAACAAGGTGGGAATAATAGGATTATTCCAACCTTTTTCTGATGCTGTAAAGTTGTACACAAAAGAAATTATATTCCCTTTGAAATCTAATTTTTATCCTTATTGGGTAAGCCCAATTCTTACTTTGAGTGTGAGATTAATAGTGTGATTAGTTTACCCTTATTTCTACATTGTTTTAAGATGAAAATATAGAGTTCTTTTTATATTCTCGATTTTGAGAATAGGTGTCTATGGGATTATAATTTCTGGATGATTTTCAAACTCTTGTTATGCAATCTTAGGATGTATACGTGTAATTGCTCAATCAATTTCTTATGAGGTAAGTTTTTTTTTACTTATTTTATGTTTAATTTATTTAGTTAATAGAATAAGATTGAATTCTTTTCATAATTACCAGAAAATTATTTGATTTGTAATTATTATATTTCCTGTATTTTTAATATTATTCACATCTTTTTTAGCGGAGTTAAACCGCACTCCTTTTGATTTTTCTGAAGGGGAATCTGAGCTAGTTTCAGGGTTTAATGTAGAGTATGGGGGTTCAGGATTTTCCTTTATTTTTTTGGGGGAGTATTTGAGAATTTTATTTGCAAGTATACTTTTAAGTTTAATATTTTTAGGGGGGGATGTTTTGTCTTTATACTTTTTTGTGAAATTAATAATTCTAAGTTCAGTCATTATTATTATTCGTGGTACTTTACCACGATACCGATATGATAAGCTAATAAATTTATGTTGAAAAATTTATTTAAGCTGTAGACTTTGTTTAATAATTTTTTATATAAGAATTTTGTGTTAACTTTTTTGTTAACACAAAGAACAGGATGTCGGTAAATTTAAGTGAAGTTACAGAATAGAGTTCTTGTTTTACTTTCAAGGTAAATATTTTATATAAATTAAATAACTACTTGAAAATTTTATCTCAAATTTGTTGTGACACAGGAAGAGAAAAGAACAGTATAAAATAAAAAAATGTGAGTAATTGTCTGATTAGAATAAATGGCTGTTCAACAGGCTTCATTCCAATTCATGTTAATATAATTGCAATATTTACTCATAATCAAAATAAGTGTTGCGTAATAGGATAAAATTGTATTCCCTTGTAATACGTAGGAGTGAAAAAAGATAATGTGAATAAAATTAGAATTGCTGATACTAGTGCAATAACTCCTCCTAATTTATTAGGGATAGCTCGTAAAATTGAGTAGGCAAATAAAAAGTATCATTCAGGTTGAATATGTAAAGGAGTATTTAAAGGATTTGCAGGAATAAAATTATCTGGGTCATTAAGAAAATAAGGTAAATAAAGGATTAAAATAATAAATATAATAAAGAAAATAAAATAACCAAGTAAATCTTTAGTTAAAAAATATGGGTAAAAGGGAATTTTATCATTATTAACAGGGGTACCTAAAGGATTAGAAGAACCTGTTTCATGTAAAAAAATTAAATGGAAAATAATTAATCCTGATAAAATGAAAGGGAGTAAAAAATGAATTGTAAAAAAACGCGTTAGAGTAGGATTATCAACTGCAAATCCTCCTCATAATCACAATACTATTAGTTCTCCTAAATAAGGAATAGCTGATAGGAGATTAGTAATAACAGTAGCCCCTCAAAAAGATATTTGCCCTCAAGGAAGAACATATCCTATAAAAGCAGTCCCTATTAGAAGGAATAAAATTAAAACTCCTCTTATTCAGGTTTTAACTAATTGAGCTGAATTAAAATATAATCCACGTCCAATATGTAAATAAATAAAAATAAAAAAAAAAGATGCCCCATTTGAGTGAATTACTCGGATTAATCAACCATTATTTACATCACGACAAATATGAATAACACTATCAAATGCAATAAGAATATTTGCAGAAAAATGTATTGCTAAGAAAAGTCCTGAAGCAATTTGGATAATTAATATAAGTCCTAATAATGATCCAAAGTTTCATATAATATTAATATTAGAAGGTGTAGGTAAGTTAATTAGTGTTCTGTAGATTGGTCTAAGTAATGGGTTAGATTTATTTTTTAAGGAAAACATTAGTATTTTTTTCGTAAAGGACCTTTTCTCACGTTAAGTAGGTTGACTATAATAATTAGTGCAATTAATAAATAAAGAAATATAAATATAGACGAACTTAAATTTACCGGTATAAAGAGTTTAATAAATTCAAAATTAAAATTATCTCTTAGTTGAATTGAATCAAAAAAATTGATTGGCAGGGATTGATTAAAAATAATTACTAAGGGGATAAAAGTATAAAAAAGGTAGAGTTTAGTTTTAATTATATTAAATTTTTTGTTTGAACATACACTTGCTACATAAATAAAGATAATTATTAAGCCTCCCACTATAACTAAGAATATAGTTAAAGGTATTCAAGAAGAGAATGTTAAAATTCGCGTAATAAAACAGATTAAAATAGTCTGAATTAAAATTATTAATCCTAGAGGAAGAGGGTGTAAAAAATTTATTATAATTCTTGATAAAATCATTATAAAGGATAGGATAATTTTAACTATAACAGCTAGTAGTTTAAATTAAAATATTAGTTTTGGAGACTAAAGATATAAGTTAATTTCTTGCTGATGTTTTAGAAATAAATTTAACTTTGGTTTACAAGACCAATATTTTAATTTAAACTACTAAAACTTTGTTAATTTTTATAAGTTGTTTATTTATATTTTATTTTGGGATGATTATATTTTTTATGAAAAAAAAACATATTTTGATAATATTAATAAGATTAGAATTTCTGTCTCTTACTATACTACTGTTGTTATTAAATTTTCTAGTCAATTTTATGTATGATTTAAACATTTTAGTTTATTTTATTATTATTATAGTATGTGAAGCTGTGATAGGACTTTGTCTTGTGACTCTTATAGTTCGCACTCATGGAAGAGATTACTCTAAATCTTCACTAATTTATTCATGTTAGAAGTTATATTAGGAATTGTAGTTCTTGTGGTTTTAAATAATTGGTTATTACTAATAAATTCTTTAATTATTTATATAATTGTTCTTTTGTTGAAAATCTATGATGAGGGGGAATATCTTTTAAAGTTAGTTTTAATTATTTTAAGAGTATGATTAACTATTATGATAACTATATGTGTAAAAAGTATTTTAAAATGTTTTGATTTGTACATTGTATTTATTTTTATATTATTTAGATTATGGTTAGTTTTTTATTCTGAAAGAATAATTATATTCTATTTAGGGTTTGAAATAAGAGTAATTCCTATTCTTTTAATTATTTTTGGTTGAGGGTACCAGCCAGATCGATTAGAGGCTGGGTTGTACATAATTATATACACAGTTTTTTTTTCTCTTCCCTTACTCATTGGAATTTTTTATTTATCTTTTTATCACTCAATTGAAAGATTTTTAGGATATTTAATGTTTATATTAGCCTTTTTAGTTAAATTTCCTATATTTGGATTTCACTTATGGCTTCCCCGTGCCCATGTGGAAGCTCCAGTATTCGGTTCTATAATTTTAGCAGGAGTAATATTAAAGCTGGGGGGGTATGGTATTATTAAAATTTCATTTATTGTTGGGGATTATATTTTTATCTATTCTGATTATATTTTTATTATAAGAATTATAGGAGGATTAATTTTAAGAGGAATTTGTTTTACTCAAAGTGATATAAAAATATTAGTTGCTTATTCTTCAATTGTGCATATAAGAATTGTTTTATCTGGACTTTTAACTTTGCGAGAAATAGGAATTTACGGGGCAGTATACATAATAATCGGCCATGGGTTATGTTCTTCAGGACTTTTCTGTGTTTTAGGGTTAACTTATGATCGGACATTTAGTCGTAGACTATATTTAAATAAAGGTGTTATAATATTGATTCCATCTTGTAGTTTATGGTGGTTTTTATTTTGTTCTTCTAATTTATCTTTTCCTCCATGTCTTAATCTACCTGGTGAAATTTTTTTGTTTATTTCTATTTTGAGATGAAGAAGATCAGTTTATTTAATTATAGGATTAATAGGATTGTTAAGAGCTATATATAGAATTTATTTATTTTCCTTTACTCAACAAGGTGCTTGTTTAAATTATTATAGTTTCCGGTGTTTTAGTGTGATAGAATTATTACTAATATTTTTACATTGAGTCCCTTTAAATTTATTAATTTTAGATTTAAGAGTAATAACTTTTTATTAAAATAGTTTAAAAAAAAACAGTGATTTGTGGAATCAAAATTTATTTATATATTTTAATTTTGAAAATTTTAAGAAAATTTAATTTTATCTCATTTTTTATGTTTTTAATTTGTGTAGTATTTTTTATTTTATCAGGAATTTTCTTTGAATTAAATATTAATTATTTATATGAGATTGAACTTATATTTATTAATTCTGTTTCTTTTACTTTTATTCTTTATCTGGATTGAATATCTTGAATATTTATATTTGTAGTTTTATTTATTTCTTCTTTAATTATAATTTATTCTAAAGTTTATATAGGAATTGAGTGTCATCGATTTTTGTGAATAACTTTAATATTTATTTTTTTCATATTATTTATAATTATAAGTCCAAGTGTATTAGGTGTGTTATTTGGATGGGATGGATTAGGAATTGTATCTTATTGTTTAGTTATTTATTATAAAAGAGTAGATAGTTTCAACTCTGGGTTTATTACTGCTGCAACTAACCGGTTAGGGGATAGAATATTAATCTTATCTATTGTTTGATTTAGAATGGGAGGAATATTTTTATTTTGAGAAAAGGGTATTTCAGGTATATTTTTTTTTATACTAGCTTGTATAACAAAAAGTGCACAATTTCCTTTTAGCGCATGATTACCTGCTGCTATAGCAGCACCCACACCAATTTCATCACTAGTACATTCATCTACGTTAGTAACTGCAGGAGTATATTTAATAATTCGATTTTATTATATGTTTATTATATCAGAGTTAATTTACTTTTTATTAGGAGTTTCTTTGTTAACTATTTTAATTGCAGGTGTTTCCGCTTTGAAGGAATACGATTTGAAACGTGTGATTGCTTTATCAACATTAGGACAGCTGGGGTTTATAATATTAATTTTATGTGTTGGGTTCCCTTATGTAGCTTTTTTTCACTTGTTAATTCATGCTTTATTTAAAGCATTACTTTTTATGTGTGCTGGTTCGATTATTCACAGAGGAGGTAGAATCCAGGATTTACGGAAAATAGGAAATTTAAATATTGATATTTTTACTAAGGTTTCTTTAAATATTTCTATTTTTAATCTTATAGGGTTACCCTTTACATCAGGATTTTACTCTAAAGATTCTTTGTTAGAGTTAACTTTATGTAGATATGGTGGAGCTGGAGTTGGGTTATTTTTAATACTTATAGCTTTAATTACAGTTACCTATTGTGTTCGGATACTTTCATTTTTGTCTGCTTTTTTAGGCTGAGTAGTTTGAACTGAAAGTTCACCTAGAATAAGATTAAGAATTATAGTTTTAGGAGTTACTAACATTTTAGCGGGGAGTGGTTTAAGTTGAATAACTCAAGAATTGAATTTAGTAGTTTTAAGATTAGAACAAAAACTTTTACCTGTGCTTATAATTTGTTTGGGTATTCTCTGGCATGGGGTGTTCCAAATTAAATTAAATTTAATATATTTTGTTGTTAATATATTTTATGTTAGAAGATTAACTAAAATATGAAGAGGGGTCCTTCGTAATTTTTTTATAGTTATAAAATCTATAGATCAAGGATGATTTGAATCTATTTTATTAAATATAAAAATAAGTAGAATTTTTAGAGCAAAATGAATGAAAAACTTTTTAATACCAGAAAATAAATTTATTTTTTCAGTAGGGGTGACTCTAATTATGATTTTATTAGTATTTCTAAATAGTTTAAATGAAGAACAAAATTTTGAAGAAATTTAAGTAGTGTAAAACTTTTGGATAGAATCATTTTTATAATGAAAATATAATGTTTTGAAATAAACTACAAAAGGGGGGGTGTCCAACAATAACTTGCTATGAGATAGTTAGCAGCTTTCTCTTTGACTCCTTGAATAAGAATTTTCTTCATTTAAATTATTAACAATAATTTGTCTCTATTTGACTTTTATTCATAAATATGGAGATTCTCTATTTTTAGGTCGAAACTAAATGTAAAATTTTACTTCTTTATTTTCAGATTAATTAATAATATCATTTAAGTGCAATTTAAATATTTTAAGTTTAAACTATAATCCTATTTTCATTCTATAGAACCTTCTTTTCATTCTAAAATTAACCCTAGAATTAGCAAAATAATTATAAAGAAAGAGAAAAATGTTCAGTGAATTAATTTTATATAATTTTTAATTAAGGGAAGAGGTAAAATTATTGTAATTTCAATATCAAAAATTAAAAATATCAAACAAATAGAAAAAAAATGAATTGAAAAAGAGATTCGAGCATTAGAAAATGGGTCAAATCCACATTCAAATGGAGATGGTTTTTCACGATCTAAAAATTTATGAATATTAAGAAGAGGGATAATTTTAATAACAAGAATTAAAATAATATTTAATACAATAATTATATAGGCAATTAAGATGATTATCTTATCCTTAGATCTTTTAGGTGGAAACTAAATATAATAAAATTTATACTAATAAGATAATTAAATATTATTTTCCTCATCAGTAAATTGTTATGTATAAAAATAATCAGACAACGTCTACAAAATGTCAGTATCAGATAGCTATTTCTAATCCTAAGTGGTGAGTTTTAGAAAAATGTATTTTATTTATTCGTAAGTATATATATAATAAAAAAATAGTACCAATAAGAACATGAATTCCATGAAATCCTGTAGTTACAAAAAAGGTTCTTCCGTAGACTGAATCACTAATACAAAAGGGGGATGAAGAGTATTCATAAAATTGTAAAAACGAGAAATAAATTCCGAGAAGAACAGTAATTAATAAACTTTTTTTTGTTTCAGAAAAATTATTTGAACATATACAGGCGTGAGCTCATGTAACAGAAATACCGGAACTTAATAAAATAATTGTGTTTATAAGAGGGATATTAAGAGGATTAAATCTTTGAATATTTATTGGAGGTCATATTAACCCTATTTCATGGTTAGGTGATAGACTATGATGAAAGAATCTCCAAAAAAATCTAATAAAAAATAAGATTTCAGAAGTAATAAATAATATTATACCATATTTCATAGAGTTAATTACTGACAAAGTGTGGCATCCTTGGAATGTACTTTCTCGTTGAACGTCCCGTCATCAAGTAAACATAACTCAAATAATTATAAGTATTGAAAGTGTTATAGGTAAATTAATTTTTGTGTTAAAAAATAAAACAGAGAAAGATGTGTAATTTAAAATAATAAATGAAATAATTAAAGGTCAAGGTGAAGGGTCTACTAAATGAAATTGATGATTTTTTTTCATTAAGAGATTTCGCTAGAATAAAGTGTTATTAATACAGAAAAAACGTATGATTGAATTATAGCAACTATTAATTCAAATATTAAAAATACTGTTTGAATAAAAAGAATAAATATTCAAAAATTCGTGTTGATATTAAAGGTATTTCCCAAAAGTGCTATTAGTAAATGACCTGCAATTAAATTAGCTGTTAGTCGCACTGCTAAAGCTAAAGGTCGAATGATATTTCTTGTTAATTCAATCATTACTATTAATGGTATTAAAACAGAAGGAGTTCCGTTAGGAACTAAATGGGCTAGTATAGTAACTGTTAAATTTAATCAGTAAAACATAATAATTGATATTCAAATAGGGATAGAAATCGCTAAAGAAAAACTTAAGTGTGCTGAGCAACAAAAAGTGTATGGGAAGTTTCTTCTAATATTATTAGTTATAATTAATAGAAATAAAGAAATTGAAATTAATGTGGTTCCTTTTATAGTAAATTTACTTAAAAATAAAGAACTAAATTCTTTATGTAAAGTTATCATAATTAAGTATAAAATTTTATTAGAACGGGAATGAGATTTTCAGTAGATACAGGGTACTAAAATTAAAACAAAATATATTATCATTCAATTAAGTTGAAAGTTAAATATGGCTGTAGGATCAAATATAGAAAATATACTTATTATCATTTAATTAAAAATAAATTTTGTTTTACCAGGGTCTTTTTTATTTGTTGGTGTTGTACATAGAAGAAAATAATAGAAGAAATTGAAAGTAAAGTGAATAATGAAAATATTATAATAATTATTCAAGGTATAGGAGCTATTTGGGGGATAAAGAAATATATTAAATATTACTTTGATTTGACAGCTCAATATTATGGAATTAACTAATTTCTTTTTTATTTAGGGTAATTGCAGGTACCATTAATTGGTTTAAGAGACCATTACTTGCTTTTCAGTCACTAAATAAATTAAAATTTTTAATTCAAGAAATAAAATATTTAATAGGAATAATATCTACTATAATAGGTATAAAAGAATGATTTGCTCCACAAATTTCTGAGCATTGCCCAAAGAATCTTCCTGTTCGATTACAAAATAAAGATATTTGATTTAATCGACCTGGGGTCGCGTCTATTTTTAATCCTATAGCGGGAATTGTTCATGAATGAAGAACATCATGAGAAGATGTGATTAATCGAATTTGACAATTAAGAGGAATGGGTGTTGAATTATCTACTTCTAAAAGTCGGAAAGTTCTTGAAGGTAACATGTAAGAGTCAAATTCAATAGAATTAAAATCATTATATTCATAACTTCAGTATCATTGATGTCCTAAAATTTTAATTGTAAGAAGAGGATTATAAAGTTCATCTATTAAATATAATAAATGTAGGGAAGGAAGCGCAATAAATCTTAAAATTACAGTAGGAATAAGGGTTCAAACTAATTCAATTATTTGATTTTCTAAAATAGAATTTCTAAAAAAATTGTTTTTAACTATTTTAATTATAAGAAATGAAACTGTGGATAAAATGGTAATAATAATAAGTATACTATAATCATGAAATAAAATTAATTGTTCTATAATTGGTGAAGCATTGTCATAAAGTGAGATTTTTATTCAATCAATTTCTAAAGGAAATTATTCATAATTAAATTTTAAATCTAACACATTTATTCTGCCACATTAGATTTATTTAACTAAAATAGAAGGAATTTCGGAGTAACTATGTTCGATAGGGGGAAAATTCTGTATTCATTCGATTATTATAAAGTTAGTATTAGAAATTACTGTACGTTTATAGAATAATGATTCTCAAATAATAATGAAGAATATGATAACTGAAAATAGTGAAATTATAGATCCTAAAGATGAAATGATGTTTCAAAAAATTAATAAATCAGGGTAGTTAGAGTAACGTCGTGGCATTCCTATTAATCCTAAAAAATGTTGTGGAAAAAAAGTTAAATTAACTCCAATAAAAGTTCTTAAAAATTGAGCTTTCAAAAGCATTTTATTTATTGTTACTCCTGTTATTAAAGGGTATCAATTAATAAATCTCGCAATAATGGCAAATACAGCTCCTATAGACAATACGTAATGAAAATGAGCAACTACATAGTAAGTATCATGAAGAATAATGTCAATAGATGAATTAGCAAGAATTACTCCTGTTAATCCTCCTAAAGTAAATAAAAAAATAAATCCTAATGATCATAAAATTCTAGGTGAAAAGGATATTTTTATACCATAAATAGTAGCTAATCATCTAAAAATTTTAATACCTGTTGGGACAGCAATAATTATTGTAGCTGAAGTAAAGTAAGCTCGTGAATCTACATCTATTCCTACAGTGAATATATGGTGTGCTCAAACGATAAATCCTAGAATCCCAATTGCTAACATTGCATAAATTATCCCTAGTGTACCAAACGAAGAAATTTTTCCTCTTTCTTGTGTTGTGATATGAGAAATAAGACCAAATCCTGGTAAAATTAAAATATAAACTTCAGGATGCCCAAAAAATCAAAATAAGTGTTGGTATAAAATAGGGTCTCCCCCTCCAGCAGGGTCAAAAAAGGATGTATTTAAATTTCGGTCTGTTAAAAGTATTGTGATAGCACCTGCTAGCACAGGTAAAGCAAGAAGTAATAAAAATGCAGTAATTAACACAGATCAAACAAAGAGAGGTATTTTTTCTATTCTACATATACAACTACGTATATTAATTACGGTAGTAATAAAATTAATAGCTCCTAAAATTGAGGAAATTCCAGCTAAATGTAGTGAAAAAATTGCTATATCAACTGAGTATCCTCTATGAAATATAGAATTTGATAGAGGAGGGTAAACTGTTCACCCTGTCCCTACTCCTTGGTCAATTAAACTTCTTATAATTAGTAGATATAAAGAAGGAATTAAAAGTCAAAAGCTTAAATTATTTAGTCGAGGGAAAGCTATGTCGGGTGCTCCAATTATTAAAGGTACAAGTCAGTTTCCAAATCCCCCAATTAAAATAGGTATCGTTATAAAAAAAATTATAATAAATGCATGAGCTGTTACAATAGTATTGTAAATTTGATCGTTAAATAAAAGAGGAGAAGATTGTCTTAATTCAAGGCGAATAATTAATCTTAAGGAAAGACCTAAAAGCCCGGACCAAATACCAAAAATAAAATATAAAATTCCAATTGTTTTATGATTAGTTCTTAAGAGTCATAT